ACCATCTGGCCTAGGTAGTATCTATCTTTCTAAGTTCATTGACTAAGTTCTATAAAATATAAAATGACCTCTCTTTTTTGTTTGCCCACTACTTTATTATACATTATACATAAAGTACTAAGTACCAAAAAAATTATGAGAAACCTGAAAAAATAGAAACTAAGGATAGGAATCTTTGAGAAACTGGTATGAAGACTCATTATTATTTGGACACAAGAAGGGGAATTTTCTTCATCCCTTTCTTGTGTCCAAGACTAGGAAGACTAATAATGCCCCGAAAAAATAAAAATACGGTTCTTTTTACTAACTTGATGTTGCAAAATTTTCGGATCTAGAAATTCATTTCAGATAATTGAACCTTCTCAAACTGTTTCTTTTTAAGAACCAAAAAGATTTGTGCCAAAATAACAGATGCCAAGAAGAACAAAAGTCCTTGGACACGTAATGGATCTTGAAGTACTATTTCTGCATCTCCCTGACTAAATCCACCCACATTAGGATTACTTGTTAATGGTTGATCAAGTTTGATAGATTCACCCTCTGAAACAAGAAGTTCTGGCCCTGGAGGGATAATATCAACCACTTGACGTCCATCCGATGGATCCACTATGGTTATTTCGTATCCCCCCTTTTCTTTTCGTATAATTTTGTTTACTATACCTGCTGCTGTAGCATTATAAACTGTATTATTACTCTTGCTTCCGTCAGGATAAATCTGTCCCCGTCCCCTGTTCCCGCCTACATATATGGGATATTTTAAGAAGTGAACATCCTTTTTACTAGCGGGGTCGGGAGAAAGAATAGGAAAGGTTATTTCACTATATTTCTGACCAGGAACAGGACCTATCACAATAATATTTTTTTTTGTGGGGCGATAGCTCTGAAAAGACAGATTGCCTATCCTTTCTTTCATCTCGGGAGAAATACGGTCGGGAGGAGCTAATTCAAATCCCTCGGGTAAAATAAGAACAGCCCCCACATTCAAACCCCCCTTTTTACCATTAGCAAGAACTTGTTTTAGTTGCATATCATACGGAATTCGAACAACTGCTTCAAATACAGTATCGGGGAGTACCGTTTGGGGAACCTCAATATCCACGGGCTTATTAGCTAAATGGCAATTGGCACATACAATACGCCCAGTCGCTTCTCTTGGATTTTCATAACCCTGTTGTGCAAAAATGGGATATGCATTTGAAATGTATGTCCGAGTTATTATATATATCATGAGCGATACGGAAATGAATCGAGTAATCTGTTCCTTTGTCCAAGAAAAGGTATTTCTAATTTGCATGGTCCAATCATTGAGCCCAAAATTTCTACAATAAATTAGGTAGGTTGCTAGTATAGTTCCCTATCCACGATTCTGCTATGTACGGAAATAAGTTTACTCGAATATAAGAGAAATCCTCTGGAGAAATAGAAAGAGTAAGTACTTTTTTGAACGCTTTCTTTATGTACTTCTTTATGTACAAAGTAACAAACATTATAATCGGATTAATAATTAATATCAGTGAATCATTTTTCAGTCATTCATTGAATGATAAATCACTACAAGTGATGGAGATACACGATTTAAATAATGGAAGATCCAATATTTGAAAATTGTATCTAAAATGACTGGAAAAGTGGAAACAAGACCAGATATAATTTGATCGTTATGAGCAAATCCAAAATCTTTGTAGATAGAGCTAAGCATTAGTTCCCAACCATGGGGCGAATGGAATCCAATACACAAATCCGTTAATAAAAGAATACAAAAAGCTTTGATCGTGTCGCTTACGTTATATAAGAATTCCTGAACCCAAGAGTTAAGAATAACAAGTTCTTCATTACCCAGAATAGAATAACCGCTTAGAATAATGAAACATATTATATTTGTCGAGAAGTGTAAAATCATATCGATACGATCTTCATTGTGCATCTTGATCAATTGGATTGTTTCTTTGTGTATTCCTATACTAAGCTTTTGTAGATGTGGCTCCGGATATTCCTTTATCATTTCGTTCAACAGGAAGAGTTCCTCAAATTCTATGAATTGTTCTAGAATACTATTTTCTTGAATGATATTAAAGAAAGTTTCGGGTTGCCTAGTATTCCACCAATTAGTAACCCAGGATTCTAGAATTTTATGAAATAAAAGAGAGATACACCCAGGCAAAAATACTATAGATGCAAGATATAGAAGGGGAATGAATGCTTTCTTTTTTTCCATTTTTTTCATCTGTGAATTCTTAATGAACCCACCTCGTTTGTAAACTCTATGCGATCCAATATTTCTATCAAGCAATGAGATGAGTTCTATTACAAGGTATCTTTCCTTTGAATCTATTCACTGTTTTTTATTTGTGATGTATTGGTTATGGTTAGTCCTTGAATATATAAAGAATATCCAAATAGAATAAGAGTCCGTCTCAAATTCGAATGAAGAAATAAAAAAAATTGGACCTAATCCCGAAATGGGATAGTGTGATATAGGAGATGCCGCTAGTATTTTTTTTATTTTTTACCTCCTGATGAGAAATAATTTTCAGTTCATTTCAAAATACTTCAATCGGTACACGCAAGAAATAGGCTAATTCCGCAGCTTTTTGTTCAATTTCTCGTGGAGTCAAATTCTCATCAGTACGAGTCAAGGGAATAGCTCCCTGGCCTCGGATGTCCATATAAAGGACACGCCGGGCATAAATACCCTCTTTAACTTCTATTCTGATGGACTGAACATCTTTCATAAGGAATCGAAGGAAGATGCGACGATTTTGTCCAGGAAATCCCCAACGAAAAATACACACAATTCCTTCCTTTCTATCGAATCGATCATAACCACTACCTACATTCCAGGAGATTGTGCACCACAAATAGGAACTAATAAAGAGACCTGCGATGCCATAGAAAGACATGACGAGCCCTTGTGGAAAAAAAATGATTTGCTGAGACGGAAATAAAGATATCAAATTCCTACCAAGATAACTGGACGTTCCAACCAACAAGAATCCTAATGAACCTAAAAAAAGGATAAAGGCCCAGCAGAAATTACTTGTTTTTCGAGACCCCGTTATAAGTTCTATCCATATATGTTCTGATCGCCAACTCATACTAGATCCGGTTGCATTTTATTGAAATTGAGAGAATAACCCCCCAAAAATTTGACTTTACTCTTTTTTTCGAAGTAACTCTCATCAACTAGCACTATTCTGATGGGAACCTTTAGGCATAATTCATCGAATTGGCTAGATGTAAAATACTAGTATCCCCTTTATATGATCTCCTATAGATAGAGATAGTGACATGCATTTCATTGACTTTACATTTCAGAGATCTGCGGATCCTGATCTATTTTAAAATAGCTATAATTATTTTAAACATATAACATAGTCCACATGCATAAGAGCTCTTTCATTTACATTTAATTCATGTTCGGAAGAAGGCACATCTTATACGATATTCTACTAAATGGATATCCATTTTATGATCCATGTCTAATCTACGTCTTGAAAAAAATGGCTGAGATTGGGTCGCATCGGGTTTAAAAAATCTTGTTTCTTTGAACATGAAGAGATAAAGAAGCCATTGCAATTGCCGGAAATACTAGACCCACTAAAGGCACAAAAATAGATGGTAAGTTGAGAGTTGTCATAGAATGGGTACCTCGGTTTAATATTTGTACCTGTTATTCTTAATATTATATATTTAAAAATCTATTTTTAAATTCGTTATTAATTTTAAGTCGTATATAATTATACTATAAATGAGTATATAATAAGTGCAAGGAATGTAGAACTAAAAAAATGTACTTATTACTTTAATTTTTCTACATGGAATATATGTCTGATAAACTAACAGCTTGTTCGCCACAAAAAAATAATTGACCTTAAAGGTCTACTTGATTCCATTTTTATTCGAAGGAAAGAAAGCGTGGAGCTGAAATAACTCATTCAGAACGCCTTTTAAAAGATTACGTGGTACGATTGTATCGAATAAGCCCTTATGGAATAAATATTCAGCCGCTTGTGAACCTTCAGGTACTGTCTTATTCAATGTTTGTTCAATTACCCGTTTACCCGCAAATGCAATGTAGGCATTGGGTTCAGCAATAATGATATCCCCCAACATACCAAAACTAGCCGTCACCCCACCAGTAGTAGGAGATGTAAGGATTGATATATAGAATAACTTTTTATTTGATTGATAATCATATAAAGCCGAAGATATTTTAGCCATTTGCATCAAACTCAAACTTCCTTCTTGCATCCGTGCGCCTCCGGAAGCACATACTAGAATAAGAGGTAGAAATTTATTGGTAGCATACTCGACCAACCGGGTGATTTTCTCGCCTACTACGGATCCCATACTACCCCCCATAAACTGAAAATCCATAACCCCAATTGCTATAGGAATACCGTTTAGTTGACCTGTGCCTGTTTGAACAGCCTCAGTTAATCCTGTCTTTCTTTGATAAGAATCAATGCGCTCTTTATAAGGTTCCTCCTCTGAATGAAATTCAATGGGATCAAGAGAGACCATGTCTTCATCCAAAGGATCCCAAGTACCTGCATCAATCGAAAGCTCGATTCTATCTGAACTACTCATTTTCAAATGATATCCACATTGTTCACAAATATACATTTTTGGCTTAAAAAATTTCTTATAATTTAATCCATAACAATTTTCGCATTGAACCCACAAATGCCTGTATTTTTGAGTTACCTCGAGATCATTAGAACTTGAAGTTAAATCACTACCATTCGTGCTAGTTATTATACTGGCATTCTTGTTTTCACTACTAGTTCCACTTTCACCACAAATGTAACTATAAATGTAACTGTCACTATCATTATCACTTAAAATGGAACTATCAATATGGATTTGAGAACGAAGATAACTGTCAATGCAACTATTAATATGATTACTCCAACTATATTTAGTATCATACATGTAATGATCACAGTGTGGATCCTCACCCTTAGATACATTATTCAGATAACTAGAATTCCAATAAC